TGCCGGCTCTCTGTGAAATACTCGTTTGGCCGAGGGCTTCCAAACACATCGTAAGCTAAACCTGTGCTAACGAATAACCAACCCGCAATGAATAGGGAAGGTATAGTAATACTATGAATGACCCAGTATCGAATACTGGTAATAATATCAGCAAAAGAACGTTCTCCGGTGCTTCCAGACATGCTGAGCTCCACATATTCTTGTACAGTCAAAAAGGGGGATCGATTCCGTGAAAGATGGGATCAGTAAATAAAAAAGTACTACTTACCTGATATTTCATCTTTTTTTGTGAGATCGTCAATATTGTACCGAAGGTGTATTTAGAGTATACCGAATCAGTATACCTATCCTTCCTCTGACACAGCAACGCTGTTTCGATCAGTATCGAAAGGAGAATGGTACATAATTCCTTTCTTGTTCCTTGTCTATACAGAACCGCGTGTCATTCCATTTTGAATCCCCCCAATTCCTGTAGTATAGGGTTTCCTATTACTGGCTTAGGAATAGAAACTGAAGATCTTGGTAAAGTGTGAGTCAACGGGTTCTAATAATTCATGAAAGAGATTATCATATTCCCACAATTCAATTAGATGAAAACCCTAGAAACCCCCTTTCATGGTTGTGGAAAGGGTATTTTTTTTTGTTCTAATCCTTTCAATTCAAGTAATTGGTTGGTCTATGGTAGTAGATAGTATTCGATGAAAGAAACAGACCAACCAATAGTTGTAACTATCAATATTCGTGATGCAACCATTGCTGCATTAGAACCAAAGGTGCCCCTCTTGACCTGGCTACAAGGATGGGACTGGACTCCATAATATGAAAAGACAAAACGTAGAACCTAAAAGGATAATATAAATTACTAGTTTGAAAATCGAGTTAGACTCGAAATAAAGGTTTTATTTCTTCGAGAGATCATGGGATACTTTTTTTTCTTCCCATTCGAGATATTATGTGCAATTAACCAACCTACTAGGAATCCAATGAATTAAAGTCAAGCAAAAGGTGTTATCAGATTGTTTGTTACAAAAGGGATTAGATACAATTGAAAAAGAAAAGAAATGATCAAAATGGAAATTTCAAATCCAATTTATTACTTGACTCACGAGTTGCTCACTGAATCTGTTGATTCGAAATCGCGGGATCCATAGAAGTTACAGACGGTGAATCCGTTTTTTTTATCCCTCTGTCACTCTATCTTTGTTCGTCTATAATGACTGATGAATCAAGAACTTTCAATTGGAACTGATTCTGTCAATTGGTATTTTTTCTTGTAATTATTCCATTGTATCTCGCAAAAATGGAAACTTAGGTAAGTGCTTTATAAACATATGTATAAAAAAAGAACGTATCTCATTTAGTTCCTTCATGCCTACTATAACTAGTTATTTTGGTTTTCTACTGGCTGCTTCAACTATAACCTCGGCTCTATTGATTGGTCTGAGCAAGATACGACTTATTTGAAATTCATTAAATGAACAATTCATTCATAAAAATGAATATTTCTGCGAAATTCCAGGTATTCTATAGTTCTTTCCCGCGTCAATTGCCAATTCTTGGTCGTTGAGATTCCTGGTCGATTTGGATTCATATTTAGGGATAAATATTACCTCTCTTTTTCTCCTCTTTCAAAGAAATTGAAATGATTGAAGTTTTTCTATTTGGAATCGTCTTAGGTCTAATTCCTATTACTTTGGCCGGATTATTCGTAACTGCATATCTACAATATAGACGCGGCGATCAGTTGGACCTTTGATTGAGTAAGATCTCTTTTTTTTTATTGACCTCCTGCAGATTAAGGAGGAGGTCAAATTCAGGTTGCAGTTTAAGTTAGTGAAGTTCTTTTATTGTGATTCGACATTACAAGAACAGAATCACGCTCTGTAGGATTTGAACCTACGACATCGGGTTTTGGAGACCCACGTTCTACCGAACTGAACTAAGAGCGCTTTCTTATGACAGGAGATACGACTGTCAAGAAAAGAATTCTTCTTGTATCCCCAATACATCTTGCATCCATCACATATACTATATAAAAAGTATGAAAAATGATGTCCAATTTTCATCGATCTCAATTGACCCCTCGTTACTGCCCATAGAAGAAGTAATAGGTAGGGATGACAGGATTTGAACCCGTGACATTTTGTACCCAAAACAAACGCGCTACCAAGCTGCGCTACATCCCTTTCCATTGTTGTACAGTGTCATTGTAGAGAATCCCTGTTTTGTTTTCCACATCGTTATTTCCTCCATCTATATACAATATATTTTGGCATTTCTTCTTTTTTTTTGGTTTTATATAATAAAAGAATTATATACATATGAAATATGAAACCTAACGTATAAAAAAATGAATATTTGTTGGTAATGCTCAGGAAGAAGGGTCATCTTTTTCTGTTTTAGGGACAAGTAGATCTCATCTACTGGATCATTGTACATATCTATTTTAGTTAGGGATTCCGCGTACAAATACAAGTGATCTTTAACTACATATGCATCTGATCATATATGTTATTCCAATAAAAATAAAGAAGGAGGATTTTCAATGCGAGATATAAAAACATATCTCTCCGTGGCACCTGTGTTAACTGCTCTATGGTTTGGGTCTTTAGCAGGTCTATTGATAGAAATCAATCGTTTATTCCCAGATGCGTTGACATTCCCTTTTTTTTCATTCTAGTTATTGACATGGTAAGGAATGAACGAAGAAGATTAGAGATACAATAAATTCTCTGTGACCAATCCTCCCTTTCCTTTTTTTTTTTTTCAGTTGTTTAGGATAGGAAAGAGAAAGAATAAAAATGGATTGAACCTTAGTGAAACTTGGGTTCAGGATAGAATGCATAGAGGTAGAACAGAAATAGAAATGTGGGTCTAGGGCAGGCTGTTCAAAAGATCATACAAGATAGTAAATGAAATACTGGGATTGGGAATAATTAATAGTTAGAAATAATTGTATTACTTATTACTACTCTATTGATTGCAACGAAATCTTTCATAATTGGATTTCGAGTTAGCAACTTCTCTTCTATTCTATTTATTTTTCGTTCCTTTACTCTTCTTTTCTTCGGTTCGGATCGAAAATAGAAGAATTGAGTGAATCCAAAGGAGGTTCATGGCCAAGGGTAAAGATGTCAGAGGAATAGTTATTTTGCAATGTACCAATTGTGTCCGAAATGATTTCAATAAAGAATCGCGGGGCACTTCCAGATATATTACTCAAAAGAATCGACACAATACACCTAGTCGATTAGAATTGAGAAAATTCTGTCCTTATTGTTACAAGCATACGATTCATGAGGAGATAAAGAAATAGATCGAACAAAGTGCGTGTACCGCCTTTCCAAGGAACAGGAAGAAATTATATATAAACAAATCAAGTCCTATTTCGGTCGGATCCGAAATGAACGAAGAAATAGGATTTTAGAGATAAGGAATAAACCATGGATAAATCCAAGCTACCCTTTCGTAAAAAAAAGCGATCTTTTCGTAGACGTTTGCCCCCAATTGGATCGGGGGATCGAATTGATTATAGAAACATGAGTTTAATTAGTCAATTTATTAGTGAACAAGGAAAAATATTATCTAGACGAGTGAATAGATTGACCTTGAAACAACAACGATTAATTACTATTGCTATAAAACAAGCTCGTATTTTATCTTCGTTACCTTTTCTTAATAATGAGAAACAATTTGAGAAAACCGAGTTGATCCCTAGAACCACTGGTCCTAGAACCAGAAATAAATGGGTCCACTACTCAATTGAATCAAAACAACTTGAATCAAAACAACTCTAATTGGAACTCAAAATCGGATTGATGTTTTGTTCGAAAAAGCCGAGAAATTGGATTGTCGCGTCGTAATAAAAAAAAAAGAATGGGAGAAGAAATCTTTTTTTTTTGAAACGTGTTCGTTCATTCCTACTACTTATCTTATCATAAGAATTTCTACTCTACCTTCCCGGGGGTCATTCTCCGGGGAACTCCATTTAAATCATTGCGGCGAATTCCTTCCAATCTCCTTTATTTGGCGATCTCATTGGAAATCATGTAAAGACAATTCCTGTCGGATATAGCTATTTGTGCAAGTATTTTACGATTAAGAAGCAACTGCCTCTTGTACAGATCGTGTATTAATCGACTATAACTATAGGATACCCCATTCTCACGAGTTACTGCATTTATCCGAGTGATCCACAAACGACGAAAATATCTCTTTCGTCTGCCTCTATCCCGATGGGTGGAAACCAAAGCTCTCATTTTCTGTTGAGTAGTAGTTCGAGTAAGTCTTGAATGAGCCCCTCGAAAGGTTGAGGCAAATAAACGAATTTTTGTTCGACGTCTCCGAGCTATATATCCTCGTCTAACTCTGGTCATTGAATCAAATGAAACTTTGATGAATAACTAATTGATTTCTTTTCTTTCAGTCATTCTTTTCCCCTCGCCTGGTTTATTAATAACAAAACAGATTCCTCCGATGTATAAAATACAAATTCCAATGGCTTTTGCTACTATGACCTTCCCAACCACGATTTTTTATTTCTTCCAGGCATCGCCTCAAAAGAAGAAATTTTACCGATATTTTTGGTATAAAAAAAATAGGTAGTAAATGTAAATGGATAAATAAATAGTGGCTTCCATCGTTTCTATGGTTACTTCTTAAACGGTGAGGTCCTCTCTATACACCGGAGCCTCTTCCCTCATTTAATGAATGTTATTGGTAACTTGTACAGTTCACACTCTTCGGCTCTACCCATGAATTATCTAGTAATAGGTCTTTTCACACTGAGATCTATCCATACAGTGACGGCATTTCATTATGAAGGTTGGCTAGGTAGCTGACCCTGTTAGTCCGTTCTTGCAAAAGAAAGTAGGAGCATCATCTTTCTGCTTCTTAACTTAAATACCATTTCCACCGCTTAATGGATAACCATTTGCTACCAATGGGGAATTGCTTTTCATCTCAAATCGAGGTGATTGGATTTGCACCAATGGAAACCATAAATTCCATACACAATAGAGGTCTATGATAGATCTTTATTTTTAGATAGTGAATGGAGTTTTTTCATTCTATCCTATTCATTGGTCATTGATACTGGAAAAATTGTCTCATTTGTTCTAGTTCATGATCTGAACGAGTCGCACATACACCCTAGTACATGTTCCTCGACGCTGAGGACATCCCCGAAGAGCAGGAGATTTCGTGACATTTCTGATTGGCTGTCTTGTGTTTCTAATAAGTTGTTTAATAGTTGGCATGCTGAATCGTATACAGAATGGGCTGGTTTAGATCGATCCTAACCGAATGATTCTGAATTACTTCCATTTCATATTTTATCCGGGTAAAAGAAAAAGATCAAATCACGGTTCATTCGAATTATGATTCGAAATGGAATCACGGATTTATGCGAAATCCCCGGTACTTTCGATCGCTACAAGATCAACAATGCCATGAGCTTGGGCTTCTGTTGCGGACATAAAAACATCCCTTTCCATGTCTTCCGATATAACCCATAAAGGATTGCCCGTTCTTTGTACATAAACCCTTGTGAGGGTTTCACGGAGTTTCAGTAGTTCTTCTGCTTCCAGGATAAATTCTCCTGTGGGTGCCTCATAAAAAGAACTAGCAGGTTGGTGGATCATAACCCTGATGATATAACATAATAAACGATTCCTCTATCTCGCATGATCAGGCGAAGGGATAAAGAAAAACAAGAAGAAAAAGATAGAATTGAACAACCGTACAGGCATCCTTTGTGCATTGCATACGGCTCTGCAATGGAATTTCTTTTTCCCTTCTCCATCGAAGAAAAAGACAAATAGAATTCATCAGACCCAGATCGTTGAATGATCCATTTACCATCCTTCCTTTCGAAGGAGTCAAAAAATACTATGATGGTCCCGTTGCTTTATATATTTATCTCGTCTGTGATTCAGCAATCCCAAAGTTTCTTTCTGATCCGATCAAATAAGGAAAAAATGATCTTTTTTTTTTCATACTCTTTCATAACATAAATATTGGAAAGATACTTCTGGTGTGGAAGCAAAAAGGTTTGTGACACTGAAATGGACCCCGATACATAAGATCAAATCGGAAATAACCTTTGTTTCATACTACTATCTCGATACATAATTTCATGTTATGAAAAACAATAATGGTTTGCTAATATCGAACTCGAAGTGCCATGCTATTATTACGTATTATTCATATTCCATATGGCGAAGGCATAGTCTTCTTTTTTCTCTCAAATAAAAAAACTCATTAGCGCCAAGCGTGAGGGAATGCTAGACGTTTGGTAATTTCTCCTCCGACCAGGATGAAAGATCCCATTGAAGCGGCTAATCCCATGCATATTGTATGCACATCTGGTGGCACAAATTGCATAGTATCATAAATAGCTATTCCTGGTATTACCCATCCGCCAGGGGAGTTTATAAACAAATAAAGATCCCTGGCATCATCCTCTATGCTGAGATATACCATGAGACCAACAATTTGATTCGAGATCTCGCTATCAACTTCTTGGCCTAAAAAAAGTAATCTTTCTCGATAAAGTCGGTTGATTAGGACAAAATTGTATCCTTTAGGAACCGTACACGCACCTTTGGATGCATACGGTTCAATAAATTGAAATTTCGAAAAAAAAAAGAATCAATGTGTCGATTCCAGCCCTTTCTCTTTTCGTAACAGGTTTTTCCTAACAAAGGGGCTTTTTCTTCCATTTTTCAAGAAAAAAATGAGTTTTGCTTGCTTTCCTATAAAAAAAGAATTCACTGAACTTATCGAATTAACCTCTCATTGATGTATTGTTTCATCGAGATCCAAATCACGATGTAATTTTCTTGTTCCTGAATGGGCCTCTTCCACTCTTTTAGGTTTATGCTCTACTCCGGGTAAAGATCTGACCGAATTCCATTTGCACATATAGGACAAATAATCTCAGTACCACTTCTTTATTGCTACGACTTCTTTTTTTTTTTTCAATTCGTTTCGTGCCTTCCGCCAAATATTCAATGTATTCATCATATTCCTCTATTGATTGGACGTATGAGATCACTCATATGGTAGAAAGGAATTATTTATGATACGAGTGGTAATCATACATAGGTTACCAAGTTGGTATTTTCTGAACGGGGCCTGTATACTTCATTTTATTGGTCCAAGCCAACCATAAAATCTTCTAATTGAGAATATTGATCCCGCAACCAAATAAATTGATCTAATTGCACTTCACGCTCCGAATTATTGATGGTTCAATCAATCTAATCTTTCTTGGGCGAAACAGAGGATATCTCGATCGGAAGAGAGAACGGGGAAATCCCATATGACCCAATATGTCTGACAAGTCGCACTATACGTCAACCCAAACTGCATCTTCCTCTCCAGGACTCCGAAAAGGTACTTTTGGAACACCAATGGGCATGAAATTAAAGAAAAAGAGGTTAAGTACTATACTTAACTTTGATGTGGAAACGTAACAACAGGTTTATTGTCTTTATAATATTTCCTTTATCGTATTTTAGCCATAGATTGGAAGGTTCATGGAGGAAGACGGAATGAATAAAGGAAAATTCTTACGAATGGATCGTTCGAATGATGTCTATGCATTCGCTCCCAAAAAAGGGGACCAACCCCCATTGCATATTGATACTTATTGGGTATAGAATAGATCTGCTTCTCTTTGTTCCTACGAACAAGAATTGTTCAATTATTACCAACGGAACAGAATAAATATTCACCCTTGCCTTGCTTTAGGATAATCCACTGAAAGGGTGAGGTCCATAGCATAGTCTTTTCCAATGTGATAAAGTTACATAGTGTCTATTTTATCTTTGATAAAGGGGTATTTCCATGGGTTTGCCTTGGTATCGTGTTCATACCGTCGTATTGAATGATCCCGGTCGGTTGCTTTCCGTCCATATAATGCATACAGCTCTAGTTTCTGGTTGGGCCGGTTCGATGGCTCTATACGAATTAGCAGTTTTTGATCCCTCTGACCCCGTTCTTGATCCAATGTGGAGACAAGGTATGTTCGTTATACCCTTCATGACTCGTTTAGGAATAACCAATTCATGGGGTGGTTGGAGTATCACAGGAGGGACTATAACGAATCCGGGTATTTGGAGTTACGAAGGTGTGGCCGGGGCACATATTGTGTTTTCTGGCTTATGCTTCTTAGCAGCTATCTGGCATTGGGTGTATTGGGATCTAGAAATATTTTGTGATGAACGTACGGGAAAACCCTCTTTGGATTTGCCCAAGATCTTTGGAATCCATTTATTTCTCTCAGGGGTGGCTTGCTTTGGGTTTGGCGCATTTCATGTAACAGGCTTGTATGGTCCTGGAATATGGGTGGCCGATCCTTATGGCCTAACCGGAAAAGTACAATCTGTAAATCCAGCGTGGGGCGCGGAAGGTTTTGATCCTTTTGTTCCGGGAGGAATAGCTTCTCATCATATTGCAGCGGGGACATTGGGCATATTAGCGGGTCTATTCCATCTTAGTGTCCGCCCGCCCCAACGTCTATACAAAGGATTACGTATGGGCAATATTGAAACTGTCCTTTCCAGTAGCATCGCTGCTGTCTTTTTTGCAGCTTTCGTTGTTGCTGGAACTATGTGGTATGGTTCAGCAACTACCCCAATCGAATTATTTGGTCCCACTCGTTATCAGTGGGATCAGGGATACTTCCAGCAAGAAATATATCGAAGGGTTAGCTCCGGGCTAGCCGAAAATCTTAGTTTGTCGGAAGCTTGGTCTAAAATTCCCGAAAAATTAGCTTTTTATGATTACATCGGTAATAATCCGGCGAAAGGGGGATTATTCAGAGCAGGCTCAATGGACAGCGGGGATGGAATAGCAGTTGGATGGTTAGGACATCCCGTCTTTAGAGATAAAGAAGGACATGAGCTTTTTGTACGTCGTATGCCTACTTTTTTTGAAACATTTCCAGTAGTTTTGGTAGACGGAGATGGAATTGTGAGAGCCGATGTTCCTTTTAGAAGGGCAGAATCGAAGTATAGTGTCGAACAGGTAGGTGTAACTGTTGAGTTCTATGGCGGCGAACTCAACGGAGTCACTTATAGTGATCCTGCTACTGTGAAAAAATATGCTAGACGTGCCCAATTGGGTGAAATTTTTGAATTAGATCGTGCTACTTTGAAATCCGATGGTGTTTTTCGTAGCAGTCCAAGGGGTTGGTTCACTTTTGGACATGCCACGTTTGCTTTGCTCTTCTTTTTCGGACACATTTGGCATGGTGCTAGAACCTTGTTCAGAGATGTTTTTGCTGGTATTGACCCAGATTTGGATGCTCAAGTGGAATTTGGGGCATTCCAAAAAGTTGGAGATCCAACTACAAGGAGACAAGTAGTCTGATACAACATTGCTCTGGTATCTTTCGCCTCTATTTGATTTTTATGATTTGACATAAGGGACTGTAGAAATCTTGATTTTCATCATCGTCTTTTCTTTGACTCTTGTCCTTTTTTTATCTGGAAAATGATCCCAAATGAACAGATGTGGAAGCTATAATTGTAAACCACGATCGAATCCATGGAAGCATTGGTTTATACATTCCTGTTAGTCTCGACTTTAGGGATAATTTTTTTCGCTATCTTTTTTCGAGAACCACCTAAGGTTCCGACTAAAAAGATGAAATGATTTTTCATTATCTCAATTGAAATAATGAGCCTCCCAATACGGGAGGCTCATTATTTCAACTAGTCCCCGTGTTCCTCGAATGGATCTCTTAGTTGTTGAGAGGGTTGCCCAAAAGCGGTATATAAGGCGTACCCAGTAAAGCTTACAAGTGAACCAGATATGGAGATGGCGACTAGGGTTGCTGTTTCCATTATTAGATAATTTCAAGACCACGATGGATCTACGCTACGATAAGATCGTTTATTTACAACGAAATAGTATACAAAGTCAACAGATCTCAACCAATGTAATAAGATTTATGGCTACACAAACCGTTGAGGGTAGTTCTAGATCTGGGCCAAGACGAACTATTACAGGGGATTTATTGAAACCATTGAATTCGGAATATGGTAAAGTGGCTCCTGGATGGGGAACTACCCCCTTCATGGGTGTCGCAATGGCTCTATTTGCAATATTCCTATCTATTATTTTGGAGATTTATAATTCTTCCGTTTTACTGGATGGAATTTCAATGAGTTAGGTCCATAAGAAAATGAAGTCCTAGCTTTTCAATCAAAAATGAATCACTTAGGACTCGGATTTCTAGGCCATTTTGGTAGTTCGACCGTGAAATTCCGTTGTTTCGGTATTTCCGGAATATGAGTGTGTGACTTGTTATAATTGATCCTATTGATAGTACAGAGAATAGGTCTGTCATCTCTATCGAGATGGTTCTGCCTCGTCGGGTATTCATCCATCCTAGTATCTGGAGCACGGAATATATGGAATAGATCAAGAAATATTTGAACTATGATTCATACCTACTATTCAGACCTCTTGACCGGACTCCAAAAAATTTTCAAACAAAGAAGTATTTATTGAACGATTTTTCTTCCTTCAGAATTATGCTTATTTTGACCGAAGGACAAATGTTTCTATGGATTTTTAGTCATTCCATCCATTCATTGAATAAGTGATGATCGAATGGTTCTTACTCAGAGAACCTTTTTGGCTTAGTTTGGGGGCTTCATTGAATCATCGTGGTTCTAGTATGAATCTAAGGTTTCTTTCAATCGATTCATAGGGTCTCAACAAGAGAATTCCTATCAATAGTAAACAAAACATATAGTAAATCTGCATTACGCACAAACAAAAACAACAAATCAAATAAAATAAATAGGGGAAGAGAAGATTCAAGAGGCCTGTAACGATCAACATAAAGACAGATGAGCCAACTTGATATTTTGGCATTATCATCACAAAGAACAGATTCCGGATTTTGATTCCTTCGCTTCGTGTTTTCAGGAACGATTGAATTAAGCGGCTAAGCTAAAGAAGTTTCAAACTTTCTATTACATCTCCGTTGCAACCACTATTTGGGTGTTTCTGCTTGAGCCGTACGAGATGAAACTCTCATATACGGTTCTCGGAGGGGGAGTCCCCTTGGTTTACCTATCTCAATAAAGTATATGATTGGTTCGAGGAGCGTCTCGAGATTCAGGCGATTGCAGATGATATAACTAGTAAATATGTTCCTCCTCATGTCAACATATTTTATTGTCTAGGGGGGATCACACTTACTTGTTTTTTAGTACAAGTAGCTACCGGTTTTGCTATGACTTTTTACTATCGTCCAACCGTTACAGAGGCTTTTGCCTCTGTTCAATACATAATGACTGAAGCTAACTTTGGTTGGTTAATCCGATCAGTTCATCGATGGTCAGCAAGTATGATGGTCCTAATGATGATTCTACATGTATTTCGTGTGTATCTTACAGGTGGATTTAAAAAACCCCGCGAATTGACTTGGGTTACGGGTGTGATTCTGGCTGTATTGACTGCATCTTTTGGTGTAACTGGTTATTCCTTACCTCGGGACCAAATTGGTTATTGGGCAGTAAAAATCGTGACAGGTGTACCTGAAGCTATTCCTGTAATAGGATCACCTTTGGTAGAGTTATTACGTGGAAGTGCTAGTGTGGGTCAATCCACTTTGACCCGTTTTTATAGTTTACACACTTTTGTATTACCTCTTCTTACTGCCATATTTATGTTAATGCACTTTCCAATGATACGTAAGCAAGGTATTTCAGGCCCTTTATAGAGAAGACAGATCCTAGATATTTGTAATCGATCATATATCATTTTGGGGAGGAGTAATAGTATTTCATTGCCACAAATATGGATTATTGAAAAGAATAAGACATATTATTTGGATATTTCCCTTCAACTAGTTCCGAAGTCTTGTATTATTTATTTAATACTAATAGTTGAAGTAGATTCTCTGAAGAGAAGATGGGATTATGGGAGTGTGTGACTTGAACTATTGATTTGGCCGTGCAGATATATGATTTTTTCTGCCACATTGGAATTCACAACCAAATGTGCTCTGTTCCAACCACCGCGTAAGTCCACCTACAGAGGAGAGGCCGGTTCGCTTGAGGAGAATCTTTTCTATGATCAGACCCGAATTATGTTGTGCATGAACAGGCTCCGTAAGATCCAGTAGAATAAGTAATGTGGTATGATATGGATTATGTTCTATCTATTCTACTTACTTATAGTTTATAGTATAGTAAGAAATGCATTCATTTCCTCTGCATCGATCCTGATCTATGATACTATCGGGGTGAAACAAGGGATCTAAGGAAGAACAGAGGCTAGACTGACTGTATTAGTAACAAGTAAATCCTTTGTATTAAGAAAGCTCGAGATATTGTGGGGATAAAGACCAATCACAAAAGGCATGAGACGATCCAAAAAGCACTTGATCATGATCAAATTTGTAAGCCCACTTGGGTATTGAGCAACTACCTGTAAGAACGGAATTCCTTGTAATGGATAGTTGTAACTCCGGA